CTGAAAAAATCCTACTCTTCCTTATTATTTCTATTTTTTGTATTTATTACTTTTTTTTTGGATTTTTTATTTAGAAATTTGTAAATAAAAAAAGCAAATTCTAAATAAAATTCGAAATACTAAATAATCGAAACTAAAATAACTGAAATAAATTCAATTGAAATAATTCAAAAATAAAAAAAAAAATACTACTACTAGATTTCTAATGGCGATTCTAATGAATAATTCATCAATGACGAATAAAAAAAAATTCTATGCAATTCTGAAAGGGGGAAAGATCCCTCGGATAGAATCATTCGATTATATTGACAATTTCAAAAAACTGACCATACTATGATCATAGTATGATGGCCGTTGGTCAAGCAGGCCCCCATCGTCTAGCGGTTTAGGACATCTCTCTTTCAAGGAGGCAGCGGGGATTCGAATTCCCCTGGGGGTAGGGTACTACGAAAGGAAGTTGATCATGAATTACCAATAAGTCTAAAATAGATTCTTCCTGGGTCGATGCCCGAGCGGTTAATGGGGACGGACTGTAAATTCGTTGGCAATATGTCTACGCTGGTTCAAATCCAGCTCGGCCCAATAATTCGCCAATCCGCCATGAGATGATATAACCCCCTTTGTACTTCAGAAATACCCGATCCGGAGATAAAAAAGAATCAAATTTTCTGCTAGATCCCGTATTTCCCTGGGATTGTAGTTCAATTGGTCAGAGCACCGCCCTGTCAAGGCGGAAGCTGCGGGTTCGAGCCCCGTCAGTCCCGACGGATCCAATAAATATATCAATAAATCTCTCCCTTTTTATGCAGGGGACCGGGGGCAGAATTTCATTGTCAAAGCAAAGGGGAAATCCTTATTTCTTTTTTCTTTCCTTTTGGTATTGGTAGGAGAAAGACATATGCGGTTGGATTAGTACAATTATTGGTAGCATTATAGTCAGTATTCGAAGAAATGCCGGCTTTTTCGATTGCCCCCGATGCGTGTAATGGAATCGAGTACTATAGCGCGCATACACAAAGGGAATTCCTTTCTTGTCCAATACAAAATTGAAGATAAGAAAATACTTTCCCGAAAAAACAAAAAAAAAAAACAATTTATTTTTCTGGCTACGGATTTATGGACCCTCACTTACTAGTTTGAAGTTGAAAAATAGATTTCATGCAAATTGCACACTGAGCTTTTGGTATAGGTGTCCCGGGGCTAATAATCTACGAAGAAAGGGGGGGGAAGGACAAATCAACCAAAATCGACGAAAGAACAAATCGGAAAATAGTCAATTTGATGAATATTCATTTTATACGGTCTCATCTTTATCACACTTCTTTGTCTTCCAAGTCAAAAATAGTTTCGTTCTAAACTCCTTTCTTTTTCCATTTAGCTTTTATTGGTTGTTTGGGTTTGTAACTATGTGACCACTGGAAGTGGAAGAGCTATTTGATGAGACTTCATCAGATGATTGTACAAGACGGAACTAGATAGATTAGAGAGAAAAAAAGAACAGATGATAAAAAATGATAAATAAATAAAGGAATTTTGGATTGGGTCAGGAATCCAAGTTTGGGGCGGTATGGATAAAAGAACTTCCTATGTTATACTATTCAATTCTCGACGACGAATTGATTTGATAGTTCAGATATTGTTATTCATGATATTGATCCGATTCAAGATCATCGAGAGGTAATATTCATTCATTGAATTTACAGGCCAAAGATTTATCATCTCTATGGGATTAAATCCCGAGTTATTGCGAAGTAAAAAACCGATGAGATTATGGAAGTAAATATTCTTGCATTTATTGCTACTGCACTATTTATTCTAGTTCCTACCGCTTTTCTACTTATCATTTACGTAAAAACAGTCAGTCAAAACGATTAATTATTAACTAATTTGAATGAAACTTGACTTCTGAGTTCTTAGCCAAAATTGACGAAATAAAATGAAAAAGATTCCAATTTCATGTCTTAAATGAAATGAGTGTACTAGAATCGGCAGTATTCTAATAGATAGATAGTATGGTAGAAAGAAATAGATGAATCTTTCTACCATACTATTTATTAGTTAGATTGTAGTTGCCCCCTGGAATAAAATAAAGATAGAGGCTGCATTTGATATGGATCTCATTTGACATGGATCTATAGATCAATCTACAATATTATCTTGATATATGTGAATATCAATTCCATATATGGGATTGACATAGCATCCAATTCCATTTATTTGCTATATCTATTTGTTCTGATCAATCTGAATTACTCTTATGTCTTATAGTTTGAATTACTATATTTTTGATTTCCAATATGAATCTCGGTATCTATTGAAAGAATCAAATCAATGAAGCAAAAGCGATAGATATAGGCATATTCAAAAAATCACGTAGTAATCTTTTTTTTTAACATTCCCAAGAAGTAATTGAGTAAACCATTGACAGTAGTTCCACGGGCATCGAAAAGGAAGAGTAAACCTCACTGATTTTTAACGCCTGAACCATGATATGAAATAA